CCCTTTCACTCGTAGTGTGGGGAAGAAGTGGACTTTAGAAGTACTACTAATTGAGTTGAGGAATCAAACTGTATCAATTGTTTTCTAGATCGTTCTGCAACGCGTTTTGAACTATTTAAAATCAAAATATCTTAATTTCCAATTACATTGGAGTCCAATGGAGTAATGTATGATAGGAATCATACTCTTTCAATCAAAGAACTATTTCAATGATTCCCATGTTTGTATTTCGAAAGGAAAGGGATCCAGATGATTGGAAATTTTTTCCAATCTAATTCTTCTGAAATTTTCTATTTCAATTAAGGGGCTCTTACTATCCTTATAGATTAGATGGATACTGAGGAAGACCAGACCTTTTTTTGATCCCTCTTGACTCTTCAAAGAAGAAGTCGTTTTGTTAAGTGTATACGCACTTTCTATGAGAAATGATATAGACATAGTGGTTGTCTAACGAGAGACTATGCAATAATAAGATCTTGCCTCAGGCGAGTCACATATTGCGCATTTACCGATGGGTTTCTAATTTTAGAAAGGAGATTTTATCTTTATCGACTTATTTCATATCATGGTTCGGGCGTTAAAAATCGGTGAGGTTTACTCTTCCTTTTCGAAATCCGAAGAAGTGCCCGTGGTCCTCCTGTCAATAGTTAAATCAATTATTTCTTCGGAATACTAAAAAAAAGATTACTACGCGGTTTTAGTAATCTATATGCCCATATCGTTTTTAAATCATTGATTCTTTCCATAAATACCGATATTCAGATTGGAAATCATAAAAAATCTAGTAATTCGAATCATAATTAGAATCATAAGATAAGAGTTAAGGCGATTATTTCAGATTGATCGGAACAAGTAGATGTAGCAAATAAATAGAATTGGGTGCTATGTCAATTCCATACAATATAGGGAATTTATATACACATATATGAAGAGAATATTGTAGATTGATCTATATAAAATGAAGCCTCTATCTTTATTCTAGAGTAGAACTTTATAGACTAAGAGATAGATAGTATGGTAAGAAAGAAATAGATGAATCTTTCTTACCATACTATCGAATTCATAAAATACTGCCGATTATAGTCCGCTCATTTCATTTAAGACGCGAAATTGGAATCCTTTTCATTTTACTTCGTCCATTTTTGATAAGAACTCAGAAGGAAAGTTTCATTCAAATGAATTTGAAAATGGAATTGAATTAATCATTTTGACTGACTGTTTTTACGTAAATGATAAGTAGAAAAGCGGTAGGAACTAGAATGAATAGTGCAGTCGCAATAAATGCAAGAATATTTACTTCCATAATCTCATCGGTTTTTTTACTTCGCAATAACTCGGGATTTAATCCCATAGAGATGATAAATCTTTCGCCTGTAAATTCAATGAATGAATTACCTCTCGACGATCTTGAATCGGATCAATATCATGAATAACAATATCTGAGCTATCAAATCAATTCGTCGTCGAAACTTGAATAGTATAACATAGGAAGTTCTTTTATCCATACCGAATCCAAACTTGGATTCCTGACCCAATCAATCCAAAATTCCTTTATTTATCATTTGTTTCCCTTCTTTTTTCTATAACCTACCTTACGTCTTCCTTGTACAATCATCTGATGAAGTATCATCAGATTGCCCTTCCACTTCGATTAGTCACATAGTTACAAACCCAAACAAACAAGAAAAGCGAAATGGAAAAAAAAGAGTTAAGTTCTAAACTCCTTGTGATTTTTTGGAAGACGAAGACAAAGAAGTTTGATAAAGATGAGGCCAGTATAAAAGATCTAATATCACTATTTTAGGGTTTGTTATTTCTTCGATGGGACCTTAAAAAAAAAATGGAAAAATAGGAAAGAAAAAAAGCCCCTTTGTTTTGGAAATTGAATTCTGCCCCCTGACATCCTTTCATAGAAAGGGAGAAATTAATTGATGTATTTATTGGATCCGTCGGGACTGACGGGGCTCGAACCCGCAGCTTCCGCCTTGACAGGGCGGTGCTCTGACCAATTGAACTACAATCCCAGGGAAATAAGGGATCTAGCAGAAAATTTTATTCTTTTTTTATCTTCGTATTTCGTATGGGGTATTTCGGAAGGACAAGGGGGTTATACCATCTCATGGTAGATTGGCGAATTATTGGGCCGAGCTGGATTTGAACCAGCGTAGGCATATTGCCAACGAATTTACAGTCCGTCCCCATTAACCGCTCGGGCATCGACCCAGGAAGAATCCACTTTAGGCTTATTGGTAATCCATGATCAACTTCCTTTCGTAGTACCCTACCCCCAGGGGAATTCGAATCCCCGCTGCCTCCTTGAAAGAGAGATGTCCTAAACCACTAGACGATGGGGGCCGACTTGCCCAACCACCCTCATACTATGATCATAGTATGAACAGTTTTTTGAAATTGTCAATATAATGGAATGGTATGATTAGACTCGCGGGATCTTTCCGTTTTTCAGAATTGTATAGAATTTTTTGATTCGTCATCCATATTC